GTGTGGTATGCTTCATTGAAACAAAACAAAAAGAGGAGGCCCGGCTCGGTACTGCCAGGCCAGGCCATGGAAATCAAAAAGGCCCTTGGAAAGAAAATTAAAGAGATATTCTTTATTTTCTTTTTTTTTTATTCGAGATATCTTTTTCGAGTCGTTTATTTGAATTTTATAAAAATGGAATTGCTGATAAAAGTTGTATCTATCTATATAATACAATACAAAATAGAATCAAAAACGAATCTCTATAAGCTATCTAATAATTTATATAAGAAATTTATATAAATATAATAAATAAAGTAAAGAAGGGCTTTTTTTAAACATTCTTTTTTTTTGTGTAATGTAACATAGTAATTGTCTTTTTTTCAATTAGGAGAGATGGCTGAGTGGATTAAAGCGGCGGATTGCTAATCCGTTGTACGAGTTATTCGTACCGAGGGTTCGAATCCCTCTCTTTCCGTTTCCGTCAATGGCTTGGTATCTTTCAAATTTTAATTTAGTGAACCTTTTTTTTTTTTTTTTTAATAGATATAGTTAAAGATATAGTTCTAGTTAAAGATGTGGAATAGAAAAAAAATCCTAAGAGCATTTCTAAGAATCGAATAAAGCAAGGAAAACCTTCTTATTTTTTATTCTTCACGTCCAGGATTACGTCCTGGATCATTAGATAGGAATCCGAAGATGAAGAGAGAAACAAAGAATATCACTACGGTGTAAACAAAGAGTTTGAGAGTAAGCATTACACAATCTCCAAATCTGTTTTTCTGGGAAAAAGAAAATAGATTCTCTATTTTTATACTATGAACTATGGATCCTAGTTTGACACCAAGAAATGAAACGGTTTTAGAATTTCTAGAAATAGAGAAGAGTTTTCAGAAATTCACACAATTAGAATTCGATATTGTGGTGGACTCGATATAGGGTGTTTCAGTGAAAAAAAAAAGTAAGAATCGGGAAATCGCGGGATCAAAATTTATCGTGGCTACTTAAGAATTTCACCGTTTGAATTGAGGGTTCATTCATATTGTAAGACTCATCTGATCTTATCAATTGGTAAAATTTTTTTTTCTCGAACTTGAATAAATTCTGAATTTTTCTAGGATAGTATTAAAGATCTCATCGAAAACTTACAGCAGCTTGCCAAACAAAGGCTAAGAGAAAAAAGAAAAGAGGTATTACTGGCATAACATCTACAATTGGATTCAAAAAAGCGTAGGCCTCGGGCAATTTGGCGAATAAAAAACTACTGGAATAAAGGGCAGAATTAAAACAGATATAAATCAAACTAAAGATATTAAGCATAACAAACATTTTTTTCTTGGAGATAGTTGTATTTTGATTGAGTTATTAATATGTTATTGATAGAAGGTAAAAATGAAGAAAAGGAAGTCAGGTAGACAAAAAAAGACTTCTTTGAACCGAACCAATCAAAACAAAAATCCTTCTATTCTCACAAGAGAATAGAAGAAATCATACTTTCATACAATATCTTAATTGAATTATATATAATGATCAATAAATTGAGTTTAATTTGACAGCTACACGTGTCAAAACCCTAATACTAAAATAAAACAAGAATCGAATTTATTCCGTAGGGATTTGCACTGGAATTGACGAACAACCAATATCAATATTAGTGTTTATTAGTATTGAATAGAAATTGAAATGGGGCGTGGCCAAGTGGTAAGGCAACGGGTTTTGGTCCCGCTATTCGGAGGTTCGAATCCTTCCGTCCCAGAGTGGACTCTAATATATATCAGATATCAGAATCAAAATTCTCTTTTTGTTTTTGAGCAACGTTTTATTTACTATTTAAGAGTCTAATTTTTGTTTTGATAAAATTTACTTCTTGCTTCTAATTTTAAAAAATTTTCTCTGAATCTGATCTTTTTTCACAAATTGAATCGAGTTCGACTAATACGAAAACATAACAGAATCCATTTTTGATCCAGGTAAGATGGGAACCTAGATCCCAAGAGGTTGAAGTCAAAAAAAGTCTGATGAGCCTTTTAGTTTATGCCTCCCCCTTTCACTTTCGTATTTAAGTTAGTTGCTTAGAAAAGTCTTACGTGCCATATCTAGTTGATTTTTCAAGGATACATTCTAAATCGAAATGCGAAAGCCTCTATATTCCCTATCTTTTTTTAATAAGACAGCCCAATTATTCTCCTTTTATTTCTGAATTCTAAACAAGAGGGTATTCTTCTTACTGATTGAATTCAATCAATGGGATTAAGTCTCTTAAGACTAGTTAATGACTTAATCCCCCCGGAATGAATTGAGAGTGAGAGTAGATAAGAGTTAGTGAGCGATGGAAGATATCAATTTGAATATCTATGTCTGTCCCAATTTCATTACCAAATAATCAAGTTCCATATTTAATGGTTAATAGATTTTCTTTAACCCTCATTTTTAGGTATTTGGTATTTGTCTCTAATGAATAATTTAAATCTATGTAATAACAATTGAGACGGGGATGATTCATACATCTTATTTACTTTATTTTCATTTAAAATTTTAGGGAAAGATTAGTCAACCTTAAGTTCAAGCAAAAGAAACTACGCATAAATTGAGGAAATCTTTATATGCATGGATTGCTACCCTTCTATTTCATTGATAGCGTTCTTTCGATTTTTTTGAAAAGGATTTGTGAGCCCTTACCTTACTCTTAAATATTTAACATCGAATATCAATAATTCCTTCCAATGAAAATTGTTCAGTCTAATCTGATAGATACGGAAATCCTCGATATGGATTTATCTCTCTTATGATGATCAAATATAATCCTTAGTAAAACTGTATTTAAATTGTGATGTCGGGGTAGGAAATTTTTTTAAATAATTTGAATGTTTTTTACGGGTCCTTGGGACTCGAAGACGTGTAAGATTGTTGAATCTATTCTATCGAATCATTTGAAGATACAACGCAGATTCCAATTTTTTTTTTATTCGTGTTATTTTTTATTTATAAATAAAAAAATTATTGCACTCATACAATAAAATAGAGGGTTAAATTGAATTCTTACTGATCCTTTTTCTTACTAACTGAGGCTTAAATTACTTATTCATTTCATATAGAAGTCAAAAGTACTGTGTATTGACCGAAGCAATGACTATTCATGATTCCATAATTGAATCAATTACATACTGGTTCGAAACTAGAGAAATGTTATGGTAAAACTTCGTTTGAAACGATGTGGTAGAAAGCAACGTGCGACTTGAAGGACATGATCAGCTGTGGATTTTTTTTCCATCCACCATTTTCTATTTTATATTATCTAGGAATGAATGGGCTCTTGGCTCGACATCTTTTGTTCGGTTCTACTACAACCCTCCTTTTTTGTTGGGTTGTAATGTAAATAGTACATGATGGAGCTCGAGTAGAAAGTATTTATTCATTTCTCAGGGGCAAGGGTCTAGGGTTAATACCAATCAATACGTTGGAACAAACTTCGTAAGTATATTTTTGATATCGAAATCGAAAGGATCCGATTCGAACAATTTTTCAATGCAAAAGGAAAATCTTTTTGAATTGGTAAAACTCTTTCGATCAAAAGTGTATCATGCAGGAATCAATTGTTCGTATGATTCTTTCATAGAAAGAAATCACAAAAAGGGGTTTGTTGCTGCCATTTTTTAAAACGATTAAAGATCACCGAAGTAATGTCTAAACCCAATGATTCAAGGCAAAGATAAAGGATCCTGGAACAAGGAAATACCGTTTTCAATTGTCTCAATAATTAGATCAGAATCGAGACTCCAAAAATGGATTCGAAAGGAGACAAACAACAAAGGGGTTAGAGACCGCTCAAAAAATGAAATAAATGCCTAAGGCTGTTCTTTTAGGCTATTTGAAAGTTATCCAACTTGAGTTATGAGATTACGAATGCTCTTTTTTTTCTTCTTTTTCGAAAAAGAAGAAAAAAAGAAGGACTTAAATCTCTGGAAATTGATTTGATGATTTTATATATCTAGATGATTTTATATATCTATTTGATATTTGACATTCTAATTCGATACATAAGAATTTCGAATCGTTTTTTCGCGAGCCGTATGAGGAGAAAACCTCTTATACGTTTCTAGGGGGGGTATTGTTCATTTATATCTATCCCAATGAGCCGTTTATCGAATCGTTGCAATTGATGTTCGATCCCGAAGAGAAGGAAGAGATCTTCGGAAAGTGGGTTTTTATGATCCGATAAATAATCAAACTCATTTAAACGTTCCTGCTATTCTATATTTCCTTGACAAGGGCGCTCAACCTACAGGAACTGTTCATGATATTTCAAAGAAGGCGGGGGTTTTTACGCAGCTTAGTCTTAATCAAACGAAATTCTATTAAGCAATAGAAGCAAAAAAGAGGGTGTAGATGACTCCTATATAGTTTTCTATAATTTTTTCTTTACTCTTCCCCTCTTTTTTGCTTCTCTATTCATACCTATTTATTATTCCTAGTTAATGTTGCTACTATAGAATATCATGTTCTATACGTATAAGTACAAAAATAGATTTTATTGCTAGAATTTTATTGATATAAGATGCATATAAAAAAGATCAAGTGAGAATTGATAATTGGATCTAGAAATATAAAAAATTTACAGTACTTGCAACTGGGGGATTTTTCATTGGAAATCTATTAACAAATAACAAAACAAGGGATTAAGCTTGTGAATTTTATTTATATTGCTTGATTGAATAAGCCCAAGGTTTCTTCCTATTTTTTTTTCATTAATTTATTTTTTCATCTACACCTCTTTTTGATCCATTTGTATATGTAGTGCACATCCAGTACAAGTCCTTTTGCTTTTAGATTTATTTCAAGTATTTCTAAATTCTTTCTATTTATCTAATTATTTATCTATTCAATTTTATATATTTATATTTAATATATTTCATTTCATTTTAATTTGGATTCTCATTATTTGGATTTTCATTAAATTAATAAATTAACTCTTTTTGTTTTCGCCATTGCCATTGTATTTTTGATATTCTTTTCTCACGATT